AAATAAGATTCATGCTATACTTCTTACTACTGATTATCACGAATTTGAACAAAGAATAGACACACTCAATATAAAATCATTTTCAACAGAAAAGGAACTCTCTTTATTGACAGAAGATGAACAGGGAAATATCGATTCCGAGGATCGAGTCAAAATTTTGAAATTTTTATTCAATATAGTTCTAACTAATCCCAACAATCAAACAATTAAAAAAAAATCTATTGGAATCAAAGAAATAAGTAAAAAAATTCCTCGATGGTCATACAAATTAATCGACGATTTAGAACAACAGGAGGGAGAAAACGAGGAAAATGTAACGGCAGAGCATGAAATTCGTTCAAGAAAATTCAAGCGCGTAGTTATTTTTACTAATAACCAGGCAAAGGCCGATACTTATAATAATACCAAGGGTGCTAATGATCCTGATCAAACAGACGAAGTTGCTTTGATACGCTATTCTCAACAATCGGATTTTCGTCGAGACATAATAAAAGGTTCCATGCGTGCCCAAAGACGTAAAACAATTATTTGGGAACTCTTTAAAGCAAATGTGCATTCCCCACTTTTTTTGAACAGAGTAGACAAACCACTCTTTTTTTCTTTTGATACTTATGGGCCGATGAAACTAATATCTCGAAATTGGATATATAAAAACAAAGAATCACAAATTTCTAATTATACAGAAAAAAAGATTGATAAAAAAGACGAGGACAAAAGAGAAAAATACAAAAGAGACGAGAAAATGCGGATGGAAATAGCAGAAGCTTGGGATAGCATTTTACTTGCTCAAGTAATAAGGGGCTCCTTGTTAATAACCCAATCAATTCTTAGAAAATATATTATATTACCTTCATTGATAATAGCTAAAAACATTGCCCGTATGTTATTATTTCAATTTCCTGAGTGGTCCGAGGATTTAAAGGATTGGAATCGCGAAATGCATGTTAAATGCACTTATAATGGTGTTCAATTATCCGAAACAGAATTTCCAAAAAACTGGTTAACAGACGGTATTCAGATAAAGATCCTATTTCCTTTTTACCTGAAACCTTGGCACAGATTTAAACCACAACCTTCTCATAAAGATCCAATGAAAAAAAAGAAAGGTCAAAAGAATGATTTTTGCTTTTTAACAGTTTGGGGAATGGAAACTGAACTACCTTTCGGTTCTCCGCGAAAACGGCCTTCGTTTTTTGAGCCTATTTTTAAAGAACTAAAAAAAAAAATTAAAAAATTGAAAACTAAATCTTTTATAGCTTTAACAATTTTAAAAGAAAGAACAAAATTGTTTCGAAAAGTCTCAAAAGAAACAAAAAAATGGATCACTCAAAGCATTCTATTTCTAAAGGGAATAATAAAAGAACTTTCAAAAAAAAATCCAATTCCATTTTTGGGGTTGAGAGAAATATCTGAATTGGGCGAAACTAAAAAAGATTCGATAATCAGTAATAAGATGATTCACAAATCATCCCTTCAAATTCAATCTATGGAGTGGACAAATTATTCATTAACAGAAAAAAAAATAAAAGATCTGACTAAGAGAACAAAGACAATCAAAAATCAAATAGAAAAAATTCTAAAAGACAAGAAAAACGAATTTATAACTCAAGAAATAAATATTAGTTCTAACAAAATAAGTTATCAAGATAAAATATTAGAATCATCAAAAAAATTTTGGCAAATATTAAAAAGAAGAAATATTCGATTAATCCGTAAATTCTATTTTTTTATAAAATTTTTCATTGAAAAGATATACATAGATATTATTCTGTATATCATTAATATTCCAAGAACCAATACACAACTTTTTCTTGAATCAACAAAAAAAATGATCGAGAAATTTATTTACAATAATGAAGCAAATCAAGAAAGAATTAATAAAACAACTAAAAATACAATTCATTTTATTTCAACTATAAAAAACTCACTTTCGAATATTAGTATTAGAAATAAAAATGCAAAAGCTTTTTGCGACTTATCCTCCCTCTCACAAGCATATGTATTTTACAAATTATCACAAACCCAAGTAATTAGTTTTTATAAATTCAAACCTATCCTTCAATATTACGGAACATCTCTTTTTCTTAAAAATGAAATAAAAGATTATTTTGAAGAACAAGGAATATCTCATTCCAGATTAAGACACCATTCTGGAATGAATGAATGGAAAAACTGGTTAAAGAGTCATTATCAATACGATTTATTTCAGAGTAGATGGCTTAGATTAGTACCAGGACAATGGCGAAATAGAGTCAATCAACACTATATGGCTCAAAATAAAGATTTAACAAAATGGGATTCAGATGAAAACGAAAGATTAATTCATTACGAAAAAAAAAAGGATTTTCAAGCGAATTCATTACTGAATCAAGAACAAAAATATAAAAAATCAAATTTTAAAAAACACGATGGATATGATTTTTTATCATATAAATCTATTAATTATCAAGATAAGAGGGACTCATATCCTTATGGATCACCATTACAAGTAAATAAGAGGGAAGAGATTTCTTATAATTACAACATGGATAAACGAAAATTTTTTGATACGCTGGGGGATATCCCTATCCATAATTATCTAGGAGAAGACGATATTTTAGATGCTATGGGAAAATTTTCGCATAGAAAATTTTTTAATTGGAGAATTCTTCATTTTTGTCTTAGAAATAAGGCCGATATTGAGTCTTGGGTTGATACCAGTACCAAGAGTAACAAAAATATTAAGACTGTGGTTAATAATTATCAAATAATTGATAAAATTAATAAGAGGGACCTTTTTTATTTCACAATTTATCAAGATCAAGAAAGCAACCCATCCAATCAAAAAAGAAACCCTTTTGATTGGATGGGAATGAATGAAGAAATACTAAGTCGTCCTATATCGAATCTGGAACTTTGGTTCTTCCCAGAATTTGTGCTACTATATAATGCATATAAGGTTAAACCATGGATCATACCAATAAAATTACTTCTTTTCAATTTTAATGGAAATGGAAACATTACTAAAAATATTATTAAAAATAAAAAAAGGGACTCCTTTATAGCACCGAATGAAAAAAAAATTCTTGGATTAGAGAATCGAAATCAAGAAGAAAAAGAACCCATAAGTGAAGGGGATCTTGTATCAGATGCACAAAAAAAAGGAAATTTTAGATCCGTTCTCTCAAACCAAGAAAAAGATGTTGAAGAAGATTATGGTAAATCAGACAGAAAAAAACGTAGAAAGAAAAAGCAATACAAGAGCAACACGGAAGCAGAGCTTGATTTCTTCCTAAAAAGGTATTTGCGTTTTCAATTGAGATGGGATGATTCTTTAAATCAAAGAATAATCAATAATATCAAAGTATATTGTCTCCTGCTTAGACTGATAAATCCAAACGAAATTGTTATATCCTCTATTCAAAGGGGAGAAATGAATCTGGATATTTTGATGATTCAGAAGGATTTAACTCTTAGAGAATTAATGAAAAAAGGAATATTGATTATTGAGCCAGTTCGTCTATCTGTAAAAAATGATGGACAATTTATTCTATATCAAACTATAAGTATTTCATTGGTTCATAAAAATAAACACCAAATTAATCAAAGATACCAAGAAAAAAACTATATTGATAAAAAGAATTTTGATGAATCCATTGCAAGACATCAAAAAATGACTGAAAATAAAGACAAAAATAATTATGATTTGTTTGTTCCTGAAAATATTTTATCCCCGAACCACCGGCGAGAATTGCGAATTCGAATTTCTTTCAATTCAAGGGATAAAAATAGTATGCATAGAAATCCAGTATTTTTAAATAATGTAAAAAACTGTGGTCAAGTTTTGAATAAAAACAAAGATCTTGATAGTGATAAAAAGAAACTAATTAAATTAAAGTTCTTTCTTTGGCCCAATTATCGATTAGAAGATTTAGCTTGTATGAATCGCTATTGGTTTAATACTAATAATGGCAGTCGTTTCAGTATGGTAAGGATACATATGTATCCGTGTTTGAAAATTCGTTAATGGTATATTTTCCCATATATTCTCTATGTACCGTGTGGGGTATATGAAAACAAATAGATGGACACAAGGATTGTCTTACATTCCATTCTGATACATGATACTAATTTAATGACATACATATCAATTAGATCGACAAATGAATCAACAATATCCTCTTATTTGAACTCTAAAATATCCTCTTATTTGAACTCTAAAATTTTCTCTTTTGTAGAAATATATCACTCTTTTGTATCCCTATACGAATCAAATTGAAAACCGGATTGATTGATTTTATTTGAATTGAAAAATTAGAAAGTTCATAACGAACTTAAAATCATTGTGCATATCAAAATGACTGGTATTATTATTACTGATCAGTAAAATTCACATTCAAAAAAAGGGGGAGAGAAAATTTTGTTTTATGGTAAAAAATTCATTCATCTCAGTTATTTTTCAAGAAAAAAAAGAAGAAAACAAGGGGTCCGTTGAATTTCAAATAGTCAGTTTCACCAATAAGATACGAAGACTTACTTCACATTTGGAATTGCACAAAAAAGACTATTTATCTCAGAGAGGTCTACGTAAAATTCTAGGAAAACGTCAACGGCTGCTGTCTTATTTATCAAAGAAAAATAAAATACGTTATAAAGAATTAATTAGTGAGTTGGATATTCGGGAATCAAAAAATGGTTAATTTGAAAATTTTGAATTAGTCGATTTATTAGATTTTTCATTTTGATGTACTTCTTTTCGTTTTCAACAATTCATGTAAGAATGAATCGAGGAAAAACTTATGAATCTATCAGCTACAGAAAAAGACCTTATGATAGTCAATATGGGACCTCACCACCCATCAATGCATGGTGTTCTTCGTCTCATCGTTACTCTAGATGGTGAAGATGTTGTTGACTGTGAACCAATATTAGGTTATTTACACAGAGGAATGGAAAAAATTGCGGAAAACCGAACAATTATACAATATTTGCCTTATGTAACGCGTTGGGATTATTTAGCCACTATGTTCACGGAAGCAATAACCGTAAATGGACCAGAACAATTGGGCAATATTCAAGTCCCTAAAAGAGCCAGCTATATCAGAGTAATTATGTTGGAGTTGAGTCGTATAGCTTCTCATCTATTATGGCTTGGACCTTTTATGGCAGATATTGGTGCACAGACCCCCTTTTTCTATATTTTCCGAGAAAGAGAATTAGTATATGATCTATTCGAAGCCGCCACCGGTATGAGAATGATGCATAATTATTTTCGTATCGGAGGAGTAGCGGCCGATCTACCTTATGGCTGGATAGATAAATGTTTGGATTTCTGCGATTATTTTTTAACAGGAATTGTTGAATATCAAAAACTTATTACACGAAATCCTATTTTTTTAGAACGAGTTGAAGGGATAGGCGTTATTGGTGGAGAAGAAGCAATAAATTGGGGTTTATCCGGCCCAATGCTACGAGCATCTGGAATCAAATGGGATCTTCGTAAAGTTGATCATTATGAGTGTTACGACGAATTTGATTGGGAAATCCAGTGGCAAAAAGAAGGAGATTCATTAGCTCGTTATTTAGTCCGAATCAGTGAAATGACGGAATCCATAAAAATAATTCAACAGGCCCTGGAAGGAATTCCGGGGGGTCCCTATGAGAATTTAGAAATCCGATGCTTTGGTCGAGAAAGGGATCCAGAATGGAATGATTTTGAATATCGATTCGTTAGTAAAAAACCTTCTCCTACATTTGAATTACCGAGACAAGAACTTTATGCGAGAATGGAAGCCCCAAAGGGAGAATTAGGAATTTTTCTGATAGGGGATCAAAGTGGTTTTCCTTGGAGATGGAAAATTCGCCCGCCGGGTTTTATCAATTTGCAAATTCTTACTCAGTTAGTTAAAAGAATGAAATTGGCTGATATTATGACGATACTAGGTAGCATAGATATCATTATGGGAGAAGTTGATCGTTGAAATGATAATTTATACAACAGAAGTACAAGATATCAATTCCTTTTACAGATTGCAATCTTTAAAAGAGGTCTATGGGATCATATGGATGTTTGTCCCTATTTTGACTCTTGTATTGGGAATCACAATAGGTGTACTAGTAATTGTATGGTTAGAAAGAGAAATATCTGCAGGAATACAACAACGTATTGGACCTGAATACGCCGGTCCTTTGGGAATTCTTCAAGCTCTAGCAGATGGAACAAAACTGCTTTTCAAAGAGAATATTCTTCCATCTAGAGGAAATACTCGTTTATTCAGTATTGGACCGTCTATAGCAGTCATATCAATTTTACTAAGTTTTTCAGTAATTCCTTTTAGCTCTCGCCTTATTTTAGCCGATCTCAATATCGGTATTTTTTTATGGATTGCCATTTCAAGTATTGCTCCTGTTGGACTTCTTATGTCAGGATACGGATCAAATAATAAATATTCCTTTTTAGGTGGTCTGCGAGCTGCTGCTCAATCGATTAGTTATGAAATACCATTAACTCTATGTGTTTTATCAATATCTCTACGTGCGATTCGTTGAAATATAAACTTTTATTTTCCCTATTCGTTTCGTTCTAGAAAATAAGCTGAATGGAGTGAATAGATATCTTCGTTTTTTATTATCCTTCAGGTTGATAAACTAAATTAGATAGTTATATATGAGTGAAAGAAAGCAGCTTCTAAATTCGCAGTAAATTAAAAAAAAAAATGGAATCTCATTTCCTATGTACAAGAGTTAAGTGGAAGAAAACGTAAGCGGAAGAAGTCTTTACCCCAAGACGGGTTGATTAGTCAATCTAGCTTGAAGCGGGCTCAAAAGATCAACCGTATAGAGTTTTCGCTATCCTTTGTATGGATTCCCATACATGTATTGCCAAACCAAACGGGGGATTGAACAAAACGAATGAGTGGATGGTTAGGAACACCAAAATACACAAAGGATGAGTAATAGAGATTATGTAAATTATATAAAAGGATATTTCTGGATAACATAAAAAGAATACTAATTGGGGCTTGAAATTAGTAGAAATGAGTAGGCAGTACTCCCCACGATTCCGGTCCAGAGTATGCTCCTATCCACCAATTAAAGTAATGACTATCAGGAACGAGATAATCCTTTACTATATTTTTCGTTTAAGCCCCATTCGTAGTTTTCTCAGATCAGAAAGAAGAATAGGAACGAAAAAGAAACAATAAAGAATAAAAAAGAAATCTTTTTTTTATTCTTTCTTTCATCTATATAGAGAGATATAATCCGTGTCATGATTTATCAGCTAATGTAATGTTTCATTTTTTTCGTAATCGAAAATAATGGGTTGAAATATCTATTAATATTCTACAAGAAGTATTTTATTGAAGGCTTAAGTTATTACTCAAACTCAACAAATAAAAATTGAAATTATTAACGGGCGAGATCAATTCAGAAGCACTTTTTTATTCTTCAGAATATAGCAGACAGAATTCCATTGGTATAATTTTGGACCTTCCAATCCATTTTTTCTCTATCTATTCTACAACCATACGAAGATAAATAATACTGATTTGGTCCTTAAATTTATTTGTGACCCACGAGGAGCCGTATGAGTTGAAAACCTCATGTACGGTTTTGGATTAGCGATGGAAACAGTGATGTTATCATCGACTATAATTATCTAACAGTTCAAGTACAGTTGATATAGTTGAGGCGCAATCAAAATATGGTTTTTGGGGATGGAATTTGTGGCGTCAGCCAATAGGGTTTATCGTTTTTCTAATTTCTTCTCTAGCAGAATGTGAGAGATTGCCTTTTGATTTACCAGAAGCCGAGGAAGAATTAGTAGCAGGGTATCAAACCGAATATTCGGGTATCAAATTTGGTTTATTTTACGTTGCTTCCTATCTAAATCTATTACTTTCTTCATTATTTGTAACAGTTCTTTACTTGGGGGGTTGGAATATTTCCATTCCGTACGTATTCGTCCCTGAGCTATTTGAAATAAATAAAATGAATGGAATATTTGGAATGACAATTGCTATCTTTATTACATTAGCTAAAACTTATTTGTTTTTGTTTATTTCTATCGCAACAAGATGGACTTTACCTAGGTTAAGAATGGACCAATTATTAAATCTTGGATGGAAATTTCTTTTACCCATTTCTCTCGGTAATCTATTATTAACAACTTCTTTCCAACTTCTTTCACTGTAAAGAAAAAAAGAATATGAAATTCATGACTTGGTTCAAACAAGAGAAAGAAACAAACATAAAATTATTCATAGATATTCACGATATGTTCCCTATGGTAACTGGGTTCATGAATTATGGCCACCAAACAGTCCGAGCAGCAAGGTACATTGGTCAAGGTTTCATGATTACCTTATCCCACGCAAATCGTTTACCCGTAACTATTCAATACCCTTATGAAAAATTAATCACATCAGAGCGTTTCCGCGGGCGAATCCATTTTGAATTTGATAAATGCATTGCTTGTGAAGTATGTGTTCGTGTATGCCCTATAGATCTGCCTGTTGTTGATTGGAAATTTGAAACGGATATTCGAAAAAAACGATTGCTTAATTACAGTATTGATTTCGGAATTTGTATATTTTGTGGTAACTGCGTTGAGTATTGTCCAACAAATTGTTTATCAATGACTGAAGAATATGAACTTTCTACTTACGACCGTCACGAATTGAATTATAATCAAATTGCTTTGGGCCGTTTACCAATGTCGGTAATTGACGATTATACAATTCGAACAATTTCGAATGCTCCTCAAAGTGAGTAAGTAAACCTCCTATTCTATTAAAGAGAAATTTCTAAAGAGAAATTTCCAATTCTTTTAAGGTTCTGTTTTGGTTTAACTTAAAAGAATGATGCCTTTCTCTTTGTTTGGTCAATAAATAAAAATTCAATTACAAATTAACTGGTTGATAAGAATTTCGAATTCATTTTTATTGAAAATCTATTAATATATTCGTAATTATTTCGAAATATAGAGTTTCAAAAAACAAAATACCCTTTCGAACAAACAAAAAAAAAAGAATCAAAAACGAAACTGTCCAATAATTCTACTTAGATTAATTCACACCTAATAGATTAGGATTTTATTCAATTAGGAACGTATCATAAAAAAAAATTCCTGGTCGGGTCAATAAGATCATGAAAAGCATTTCGATTTATTTATCTCTTATTTTACATATAATGGATTTGCCTGGACCAATACACGATTTTCTTTTAGTTTTTCTGGGATCGGGTCTTATATTAGGGGGCCTGGGAGTGGTATTACTTACCAATCCAATTTATTCTGCCTTTTCATTGGGATTGGTTCTTGTTTGTATATCCTTATTCTATATTCTCTCAAATTCTCATTTTGTAGCTGCTGCCCAGCTCCTTATTTATGTGGGAGCCATAAATGTTTTAATCCTATTTGCTGTGATGTTCATGAATGGTTCAGAATATTATAAAGATTTTAATCTGTGGACCATTGGGAATGGCCTTACTTCGTTGGTTTGTACAAGTATTCTTGTTTCACTAATTACTACTATATTAGATACATCATGGTACGGGATTATTTGGACTACAAGATCAAACCAAATTATAGAACAAGATTTGATAAGTAATAGTCAACAAATTGGAATTCATTTAGCAACAGATTTTTTTCTTCCATTTGAATTCATTTCAATAATTCTTTTAGTTGCTTTGATAGGTGCAATTGCTGTGGCTCGTCAGTAATAAATCTTTCTAACTAGGAATAGCAAGCAATCCAAATTAAACTTTTTTCTGTCTTATCGCATCTATTTTCCTTGAATTCTATTTGAATATTGTTTGTGTATAAAATAGAAATTCGTTTATTCGATATATTTCCAATATATTCTTTTTGTTATATTCTATTCTAGTCAATCAAATCCGTTGAATTATTGTTCATATTAAAATGAATCGAAATTGATAAGGAGTTGGTCAATGATGCTCGAACATATACTTGTTTTGAGTGCCTATTTATTTTCTATCGGTATTTATGGATTGATCACGA